CTTTTCTATTTTGAAAAGCACAATTACGATAGACAAGGAAGAATCTTAATATTCCATTCTACTTTAGACTAAGGCCTTGGGTCTCAAAATCATTATAAAAAAGATTATGAATTTTAGAATCCGACTGAGAACGAAACTTTTGAGTTCTGACTGTTCTGGATAAACAAAAGCTAGATTTCTAGTACGGATAATTTTGATTATTAAAAATTAACTTACGAAGATGAAGATGATGAAGATACTAATTAAGTAGTATTGATATTTAATATTTCAATATGAATATACGAATGGAAAGGCATCTTTATTCATTGTTTGCTAAACTTTATTGAATATAGACAATTCAACATGAATTTCCTATTATTATTTAAAGTAAGCCGCCGCCATGGTGAAATTGGTAGACACGCTGCTCTTAGGAAGCAGTGCTAGAGCATCTCGGTTCGAGTCCGAGTGGCGGCATAAATATTAATTCATGTTAATAATAAAGATACAATAGATATCTAATAGTATAATAGATCTAATAGAATCTAAAGAATCTAAATTTTTCAATATTTTAGATTCTATTTAAGCCCCCAATTTAAATTTTTTAAAAAGGACTTTTCTTTATGATATTTGCGACCTTAGAGCATATATTAACTCATATTTCCTTTTCGATCATCTCAATTGTGATTCTAATTCATTTGATGAACTTATTAGTCTACGAAATCGAAGAATTACGTAATTCGTCAGAAAAAGGAATGATAGCTACTTTTTCCTCTATAACAGTGTTTTTAGTTACTCGTTGGATTTCTTCGGGACATTTTCCTTTAAGTAATTTATACGAATCTTTAATTTTCCTTTCATGGAGTTTATCCATTATTCATATAATTCCGTATATTAGGAATTCTAAAAATGATTTAAACGCAATAACTGCACCAAGTGCCATTTTTACCCAAGGTTTCGCCACATCAGGTCTTTCAACTGAAATGCATCAACCCGCAATATTAGTACCTGCTCTACAATCTCAGTGGTTAATGATGCATGTCAGTATGATGTTATTGAGCTATGCAGCTCTTTTATGCGGATCATTATTATCAGTTGCTCTTATAGTGATTACATTTCAAAAAAGAATTGATTTTCTTTTGAAAAACAAAAATTTTTTAAGTTTAAGGAAATCATTTTTCTTTGGTGATATGGAATTTTTGAACGAAAAAGGAACTATTTTAAAAAAGACTTCTTTCCTATCATTTAAAAATTTTTACAAATATCAATTAATTCAGCATTTGGATTCTTGGAGTTATCGTGTCATTAGTTTAGGGTTTACCTTTTTAACCATAGGCATTCTTTCTGGAGCAGTATGGGCTAATGAAGCATGGGGTTCATATTGGAATTGGGATCCTAAGGAAACTTGGGCATTTATTACTTGGACCATATTTGCAATTTATTTACATACTCGAAAAAATTCAAAATTGCAAGATCAAGTTACGAATTCGGCATTTGTAGCTTCTATAGGATTTCTCTTAATTTGGATATGCTATTTTGGGATCAATCTATTAGGAATCGGGTTCCATAGTTATGGCTCATTCCAATGAATATCTAATTGAATAAAATAAACTGCATAAAGAATACATAAAGAATAAAGGATACATAAAAGAATCGTCAGATACACAATGAAATTTTATGCGAGTTTTTGAGAATCTTTTAAATAGAGGAATTTTTCAAATGGTTCTCAAAAACTTTAGATATATCTAATTACAATTCTAATTAACACTTACCTTTTTTTCATTGCACAACGAAGAATTGTGAAAATATGAAAGTCAAAGAATTCTAAGACTTTTTTCCAATTAATTAAATTTCTTGAATCTAAAAAAAGAATTAGTATCTATAAAAATAGAACTTGTACCTTGTCAACCGATAACGGGAGAACAAATCAGGATAAATACCAATTCCTATTACAGGTAGAAAGATATAGATCAAGACAAATAGTTCTCGTGGTCCAGAATAAAAAAATTCGAGTTTGTAATATTAAATAGCTTGTATCCATAGAAAATCTGACGTAATATCGTAACATAGATAATAAAAAATAGAAGTTAATATCATTCCAATTAACATCACAAAAGTAATTAACATTTTTGGTATGAAAAGATATTTAGGGCTGGTAATTATTCCAAAAAAGAGTAATAATTCTGCAACAAAACCACTCATTCCTGGCAATGCAAGAGAAACCATCGAGAAACTACTAAACATGATAAAGATTTTTGACATTGCAATAGGTATCCCCCATCTCTTCGAGATAAAAAAAAAAGGTATTCTATCACAACTTTTTCCTGCTAATAAAAAAGCGCAGCACCAATCAATCTATGAGATAGTCTTTGTAAAATGATTTAATTAAGTCCTATGCCAGTTATTCCTAGAATTCCTATTAAGAGAAAAAAAAAGAACCTCCGGTAGTGCACAAAATCAACTTTGTAGTCGAGTATAGACATTTTTTTCCTCCCCACCTGGATAAAAGTAAATAAAAAAAAAAATAAATTAATTTGAATTCCTACATGATGAAAAAAAGGAAAAAGTCTCGAGAAGAAAATGATGCTATTTGACCACTATACATTGCTAACATCAAGAAATAGAAAAATCGCGGATTTGAGTAATTGACCAAGCTACTAAAGTAGTTCTAAATCCTGTCAGTAAAAAGGGTCCTATGGAAAGTCCATCGGTTTTCAGTCTCCATTGAAAATCAAAAAGATTGATCCATTTAGAATCCTTCTTGGATTGAGTTAATGGATCGGATCGTCCAATTTGAAAATGATAACAAAATAAATAGATCATTAGAAGGAACTCTTAGGATACATATATATAGAGTATACCACCTATACACCTTATTTCACCTATACACCTTATTTCTCTTATGAGTGAAAAAGAGAATTGAAGAATCCGCAAATATGGGCAAAACAAAAAGTATTGTTAACCAAGGAAAATAACTCGTGATAAAGACAAGATAAGATTATACCAGAAAAGCCCGTGCTCGGGAGAAGAATAATATATTCTCTTTTCTCGAATACGGGCTTTTGTTGGTAAAGAGGAATCAAATGATTCAAGTGGAGTTTTTTGTCACATATCAATAAGAAAGACCCATGCTGCGAGTTGTTTCATGCCATAAATAAACACGGACACTCAAAAAATCCGTTGGACAAGCGGATTCACATCTTTTACAACCTACACAATCTTCGGTTCTTGGCGCAGAAGCAATTTGCTTAGCTTTACATCCGTTCCAAGGTATCATTTCCAATACATCCGTGGGGCAAGCTCGAACACATTGGGTACATCCTATACATGTATCATAAATCTTTACTGAATGTGACATTGGGTCTCTAAATTCCAGTTTTGAACACAAAAAATTTTCAATCTGGTAAAATAAGAAAATTCTATTTTCTATTGTAAACACCAGATGAATCAATGATTTATCAAAATTTTAAGAATCAATAGATTTTTTAATCTGTTTATGAGAAAGGACCAAGATACTTTGATTTCCATTTCAATAACCATGAAATATAAGTTTACGAATTCAATTCATGTTAATTTTACTATATGTATATAGAATGTATATAGATATAGAATATAGAAAGATTCTAGTATATAGGTAGAATAATTATATAGATAGATAGAAATATAATTAATTTGATATTGATATATTATATATCAATATCAAATTAATACGTTTGTTATTAAGTTAGTGATAGAAGAGGTTAGTAACTCTAAATCTCAATCATAAATCTATATGAAAATGAAAAAAGATAAGAAAGAAAAGAAATAATAATAAGAGAATTTTAGATTCTATTAATATTGAATTCTAATTATATTATCTTATTATTCTAATTCTATTAGATTTTTTTTATTTAGAATATTCTAAAATTAGAAAAGTCTTATGTTTCGATTTCTATGTGAAAATAGAAGAATTATGACTAATTCTTCAGCAAATTTGATTGATTAATACGAATTTATTTTCTGTTACGATGGATCGACGAAACAATAGCTAGACCAATAGCTGCTTAAACAGTAGCAATGGCTATAACAAAGATTGAGAAAATTTCTCCTTTTAATTGTCGACTATCAAATAGATTGGAAAATGTGACGAGATTTATATTCACCGAATTCAGTATAAACTCAAGACACATAAGTGTTCTAGCCATGCTTCGGCTTGTGATCAGTCCATAGATACCGATAGAAAATAAAGAAACACTTAGAAGAAAGACATGTTCTAACATTATTGATAAATTCCTCATCTCTCTCAATTCATTGAAATATGAACAAAAATGAAACCTATTAAGTTGACTAGAATAGAAGAATTACAGAACAAAAGAATATATTCACAGTAGATTGAGAAAAAAAAGATATTAAATCCATTTTCATTCTTTCAATAAAAAAAAGAAGTTATTATATTAGATTATTGATGGGCCATAGTAATTGCGCCTATCAAAGAAAGTAAAAGGATTAGATAAATGAGTTTAAAAGGAAGATAAAAATCTGTGGATAAATGACTCCCAATTTGTTGAACATTACTTATGAAGAAATCCTGTTCTATAATCTGATTTGATCTTGTAGTCCAAAAAATTCCGTACCATAACGTATTTGGGAGAGTAGTCATTCAATGAAAAAAAAATACTTGTACAAACCAATGAAGTGATCCTATTTCCAAAGGTCTGCAAATAGGAATCATTGGAATATTCTGAACCATTCATAAACAGCACAGCAAATATGATTAATACATTTATGGTTCCCACAAATAAGGAACTGCGTGGCAGCTACAAAATAGGAATTCAAAAAAAATATAGAATTAAGGATATACAAACAAGAAGAACCAATGCCAATGAAAAGGCAGAATCAATGGGATTGGTAAGTAATACTATTCCCAGACCTCCTAATATAAGAACTGATTCCAGAAATATTACTAAAGATATTAAATAGTTACAGGTAAATGATTTGTATGGATAAGGTAATTATGAAACTTTGTCCAATGTACCTTGTGGCTCATATTTTTTCCTTAATTCATTATTTCATTAATTTATTAAAATGAAAAATCTAAACAAAGAATAACTGAACTAAGAAAAAAATAATTAAAAAATAAAAAAGAACAAGAATAATAATAAGAAATTCAAAATTAATTAAGAAATTTTTGGTTCCCGAATATTTAATTGATCCATTAATTTCTTATAACGCACTTTATTTTTCTTTGACAAATAAGTCAATAATCGTTGACGTTTTCCTAGAATTATTCGTAGACCCCTTTGTGATAAAAAATCTCTTTTGTGCAATTCTAAATGTGAAGTAAGTCTTCGTATTTTACTGGTGAAATGGAATACTTGAAATTCAACAGATCCACTATTTTCTTCTTTTTCTTCTTGTGTGATAACTGAGATGAATGAATTTTTTTTGACCATAAATGAAAATTTGTATCTTTATTTTCTGTGAATTTTACCGATCAGGAAAAATAAAATAAAAAAATAATAAAGAATATTTATTATGCCAGTTATTTTTATCTTTTCATCTAGTATACATCAAAATTGTATTCTATTCATATACTCTTTTTTTCATTTATGTGGTTTATGTTTTTATGTTTTGTATATTTTAATCAAAATATACAAAACATAACATATATGTATTCGCGAAATAGAACAATTTCTTTGTTCTTTTTACTTAAAGAAATTCCACTCTTCCTAATGAAAGTTGATATACTATGAAATAAGCATTATGTATTATAGTATGTATTATAGTATTACTACATAGTGTATATGTTTTGGCTTTCTCATCTACCAAATATGTTAGACAATATGTAAGAAATCCACTATAAATTCTTTTTCATTGGAATTGAATTGATTCCTAATTGTTAATACATATGTATTCTTGACATACTGAAACGACTGCTGTTATTGGCATCAAACCAATAGCGATTCATACAAGCTAAATCTTCTAATCTATAATTGGGCCAAAGAAACAATTTGAATTTAATGAAATTTTTTATATCTGTATTAATATGTTTGTTCTCATTCAAAAATTGACCACATTTTCTTATTTTATTTTCATTGCAAAATCTTGGATTTCTATCTACAACATGAAAATTCCGGGAATTTAAACAAATTCGAATTCGAAATTCTCTACGACGTCTGGGGGATAGAATATTTTCAGGAACAAGTAAATCATAATGATTTTTGTCTCCACTCAAAAATATGTTGCTGTGTCGTGCAATGGATTTTTCAAACCCCCCTTTCTCAATTCTTTTTTTTTTGTATTTTTTATTTGTTTGGTACTTCTTATTATCGACTGATGAAATATCCATAGTTTGATATATAATAGATTTTCCGTCCCTTCGTATAGATAGACAAATTGGTTCAATAATAAATATTCCTTTTCTTATCAATTCTGCAAGAACTAGGTCCCTTTGAATAAACATTTGATCTAGATTTATTTCACCTCTTTGAATCGAAGATATAGCAATTTCCTTTGGATTTATCAGTCTAAGTAGAAGACAATATACCCTTAGATTTTTCATTACTTTATTATTCAAAAGATCAGCCCATCTTAGTTGAAAAAGTAAATATTTTCTCAAAAAAAAATCTAGTTCCATTTCATTCTTGCTCTTATATTGTTTTTTTTTATTTTTTATTTCTAAGCTTGTGTAATCTTCTTCAACAGCTTTTTTATTCTTTTGGTTTAGTAGAAGATTTCTTTGGACCTGTTGTTGGTTTTCTTCCTGCTTGGAATTTACTAATTCAAGATCTCTTTTTTTCTTAGATGATTTTACGTTAATTTTTTTACTTTTTTCATTTATAGAAAAATTAAAAAAGAGTGATTTGATTGGGATGATCCAAGGTTGAATTTTATAGACATCAAAAAGTAGTACAAATTCTGGGAAGAACCAAGTTTCGAGATTGGATATAGTATCATGATTGGATGCGATATCATTATCATATAACCTTTTTTTATTCATTCCCATGCAATCAAAAAAGAAATTCCATGTTTTGCTCTCTTGATGAATTGTAGGAAGAAAAAGATCTTTTTTTTCCATTTTGTTGAAATTTTTAATTTCAGTCTTAGTCTTTTTCTGAATCTTGATGCCAATATGTGCATTGGTCCAGATCTCTATATTATTCTCAATATTATTTAGAAAACAAAGAGGAAGAATTCTACAATCAAAATATTTTCTATCCAAATTAGTATTCCTATCAATAAGAAATCCTTTTTCTACTTTGTCTAGATAATCATTACTAGGTATACTTACCAATACATAAAATGATTCAGGTTTCGATGTATTGAAATGATATTTAATTTCTTGGTCCCCGTTTTTTTCTAATGTTGATTCAGAAATGTATAAATTAGGGAGGTTTATGTATTTATATGATAAAATATCATATCTGTAATGTTTTTTCCATTTATCCTTTTTATTCATAAATGAATTCTCTGCATAGTCATTTTCATTCATGGAATAAATGAATTTGTATTTTTTATAGAAATCCAATTGGTTTGATTCCTTATTTTGAATCATATGATGTTTTTCAATTCTATTTCTCCATTCTTTAGGTACTAATACTAATTGATACTTTTTTTTTTTAGATAAATCGTATTGATAAAAACTTTTTAACCAGTTTTTCCATTCGTTCATTACAAACATATTAATGTGCTTATGTCTTGATTTATAATTAAATATTCCGTGTATCATATAATAGTCTTTTAAATTATCCTTAAAAAAAGGATAGCTCCCTTGATATTGAAGTACAGGTCTCAATTGATACTTATTAAGTAATTGGTTTTGTGATATTTTGTAAAAAACATATGCTTGGGATAGGGAAGATAAGTTCCAATAAGTATTGGAATTTTTATTGCTAGTCTTGCTAGTCTTAGTATTATCAATATTTGAAAACAATTTTTTTATAGTCAAAAGAAAATTCATTGTATTTTGATTTCTTTCATCAATTCCTTCTTGTTCTTTATTTATTCCATTGTTGTAAATGGATTTATTAAAGATCTTTTTTGTTGATTCAAATAAAAGTTGTGTATTGATCTTAGAAATATTATTAGAAATATTAATGGTATATAAAAAAAGATCTATGTATATTTTTTCAATGAATAATTTGATAAAGTAGTGTGATTTACGCATTAATCGGATATTTTTCCTTTTTAATATTTTCCAAATATGCTTCTGTAATCCCGATCTTTTATTATCATAAATTATAACTATTTCTTTTTTTTTCTTGTCTTTTGCAGTTCCTTCAATTTGATTCCTTATTTGAATTGTCTTATCAGAAAGATCTTTCATTCTTCTTTCTATTAGTGAATAATTGAACCAATTTATCGTTTGATTTAGAACGGATGATTCGCTAGGAATATTTCTTTTTAAATCTTTTTTCTTTTCGTTTGGTTCATATACTTTTTCTTTCCTCACTTCAAATAATAAATTTAGATTTACTTTATCCAGTTTTTTCATTATTAGGTTGATAATTCGAACTATTTGGATGACTTCTTTTTTCTTTCTTTTTTGAAGTTCTTTATAAATAGGTTCAAAAAAGAAAGGTCGTTTTCGAGGAGAACCAAAGGGAAGTTCCGCTTCCATTCCCCAGACTGTTAAAAAACAAAAATTTGTTTTTTTTTCTTTTTTTTTCATTAGATCTCTATGATGAGGTCGTGCCCTAGATTTTCTCCAAGGTTTTAGACAGAAAGGATATAAAATCTTTATCTGAATACCGTCTATTAACCAAGCTTGGGGAAATTCTGTTTCTGATAATTGAACACCATTATAGGTGCATTTAATATGGATTTCTCTATTCCATTCCTTAAAATCCTCGTCCCACTCGGGAATTTGAAATAATAATATACGGAAAAGATTTTTGGCTATTATTAATGAAGGCAATATAATGTATTTTCTAAGAAAAGATTGGGTTACTAACATCAAACTTCTTATTACTTGAGTCAATATAAAGGTATCCCAAGCTTCTGATATTTCTTTATGTTCATTTTTATATTTTTTTTCTTCTTTCTCCTTTTCTTCTTTTTTATCTTCATTTTCAAAATAGGAAATTTTTAACCCCATCCAATTCCTAAAAATTAGATTCTTAATTTCGTTGATATCAAAAAACGAAAAAAAAGATGTTTTGTCTAGACGATCCAAAAAAAGAGGAGAATGTACATTTACTTGAAAGAGGTTCCAAATAACTGTTTTACGTCTTTGAGCGCGCATGGATCCTTTGATTAGATTGCGACGAAAATCCGATTGTTGTGAGTAACGTATCAAAGTCACTTCTTCCTCTTCCATTTGATCATCCTTTTTATCATTGTTACTAGTATTCTGATCATTATCGTTATAAATTATCACACGTTTGGCTCTTCTTGAATGAATCTCATAATATTCTTCCTCCAAATCTTCTTCATTTTCTTCTTCCTCTTCTCTCAATTTATCTATTAATTTGTATGACCATCGAGAAACCTTTTTAATGATTTCTTCTTTTTTAATTCCAATAGATTTCTTTTTCATTATTTTTTGATCTTTTGTATGTGTTGTAATTACATCAAATAAAGATTGAAAATATTTTGCTTCACTTTCTGAATCAATTCCTTTTTCTTCTGTAGAATTCAAAAATGATTGGCGGTGAAGTTCTACGGAATCATTAAGAAGTAGATCATGAATCTTATTTATAAAAAAAAATTCTACTAAATCTTCTGTATCTGTATAAGTATTCATGATTGCACATGAATCTAATTCTTTTCTCGTTCCTCGATATGGTCCGTTGAAAAAAGGATCATAAGCTTTTGGCAAGCATTTCTTTTTTTTTTCATCATCACATAATATGGTTTTTTTTTCAAGCATATCCAGACTAGATGATCTCTCATTTTTTTCTATAACTTGGATTCGGCTTCTCAATTCATTGTTCAAATTGCACTTTTTTTTTTCATTAGCATAAATCCAAGAATTATAAAGATCTTCATCATATAGTTTTTCTATTATGTACAAAGAAATTCTTCGTTCTAGCATTTCCGAAAA